ATATTTTGTGAGGATGAATCAAATAAGGGTTTCCTTAGAAAAGGATTCTATCAAAAAAGATTCTATCAAAAAGGATTCTATAAAAACAATGATAACTAGATATGAATAGAAGAAGAAAAGAAGGAAATAAAAAAAAAATAGTATAGAAAAGATATCCAAAATGATATAGAAATCATTATCCTACCCTTATTTTTTATTTCCTTAATTTAATTGAATTTCATTTGATTAGGGCAAAACCTCTGCCTTTTTTAAAATATCCTGAACAGTTCCTGTAGGTTGAGCACCTTTTTCAAGGAAATAGAGAATAGCGGGAACGTTTAAATAAGTTTGATTCTTGATCGGATCATAAAAACCCACTTTCTGAAGATCTCTTCCTTCTCTTCGGGATCGAACATCAATTGCAACGATTCGATAGACGGCTCATCGGGATAGATGTAGATGAAAAAGAACCCCCCCCCCCCTAGAACCGTATAGGAAGTTTTCTCCTCGTACGGCTCGAGAAAAAATGATGTTTTGTCTATGGATAAAATAAAATTAGAATTAGAATAAATAGAAAATCTGTAAAATGAATTAGTCTATAATATAATTTCAAATTTCAATTTAACTCATAGTCATTTTTATTTAGCTGCGTTGCTGAAAAAAATCATTTGTACTCATAACTCAAGTTCAATAATATAATAATAATAATAATAATTCTCAAATATATTAAAGATTTTTCTTTAAGATATTTTTTTATTGAGTGGTCTTTAACCCACCGTTTTTGTCTCGTTTAAAATTTATTTGGATTCTTTATTCGGATCCGTGAGACAATTGAAGTGGTGTTTCCTTGTTCTGGGATCCTTTATTTTTGTTTTAAATCATTGGGTTTAGACATTACTTCGGTGCTTCTTAATCCTTTCAAAATGGTAGCAACATACCCCTTTTGGGATTTCTTTCTATCAAAGAATCATACCGAGGTTGATTCATGCGCGATACACCGTCGATCGAAAAAGTTTTAGCCGTTCCAACAATTTTGAAAATTTATTGGAATGGAATCCTTTCGATTTCTATATCGAAGATATACTTACGAAGTTGTTCCAATTTATTAATTGGCATTAACCCTAGATCGTTGCCCCTGAGAAATTAATAAATACTTTCTACTCGAGCTCCATCATGAACTATTTACATTAGAACCCAATAAAAAAAGAAGGGTTCTAGTAGAATAGAACAAACGACGTCGAGCCAAGAGCACCTTCATTCCTATATAAAATGGTGGATGTAACAATAAGAATCCACACCGGATCATGTCCTTCAAGTCGCACGTTGCTTTCTACCACATCGTTTTAAACGAAGTTTTACCATAACATTCCTCTAATTTGGAACCAGTATGGAATTGATTCAATTATGGAATCATGAATAGTCATTGGTTCAGTCGGTACAGAGACATAGTTATTTATATTTAATAGAGAATATCTACACAGATAATAAAGATTTTTCTGAAGAAATTTTAGCAAAATGCCGTCTTTTTTTGTCTGAATAGAACATCTCTATCTCAAAAAAATATCTAACAGAAATATTAAGAAATCCAAATATAGAAATAACATAACTAACAGAAATCGCACAAATAAAATAAATAAATCCTATTTGACTCTGCCTCTTCAAGTGACTCAATAAGATAGACTGACCATTTTCAACTTCCCAACCTAGAAGGAATCATTACAAATCTTGATAGTTGAAAAAGTTTTCTACTTCTACATCATTCTTTGAGTCAAGTTTTACTCCTTTTTATTATCATAAAAAAGCAAGATCTTTGTTTCTTTTCAAATGGAATTGTCAATGATGCAAAGCAAATAAGCTAAATAGATCGAACAATAAAAAGAAATATCATTGTTAAATATTTAAATTTTCATATTTTAGGGATGCAATTTAGTTTTCACAAAAATGGAAACACTATTGTCACTGAAATAGGATAACCATACATACCTATAGGCTAAGCACTTCCTCGTTTTATATGTATTTTCATATTTTTTTAACCTGAGGTTAAGTAATCTTTCTCCAACTGTGATCTATGCCCCATTTTCTATGGGTCACAAAAGGGTTCAGTTACTTTTGCATGTCATTTGAACTCGATTTAGTTTGGTTTGTGAAAAAGTCAGATATGATTCCGCAAAGAATAAAAAAAGTATATCCAAACCTTGAAACAGAACCTTGTTGAACAAAAAAGAAGTATTAGAATACAATGGATATGCTCTGGGACGGAAGGATTCGAACCTCCGAATAGCGGGACCAAAACCCGTTGCCTTACCGCTTGGCTACGCCCCATTTCTATTTTTATTGGATACTTATACTATTAAAGAATAATATTGGTATTAAGTGTTCGTCAATTCCAGTCCAACTATAGAAAATCTTTATTCTTTATAGAATCTATTATAGATTCGTGCTAGGATTTTGGCATGTGTATCTCTAGAATTAATTCAATGGAATTTATTGATCATTACATATAATTCAATTAAGATATTGTATGAAAGTATGATTTCTTCTATTCTCCTTTGAGAATCGGAGGATTTTTGATTGAGCGGAAAAAGAAGGATTTTTTGTCTACCTTACTTTACTTCATTTTTCCTTATATCAATAACTCAATCAAAATGCAATTATCTCGACGAAAAAAATGTCTGTTATGCTTAATATCTTTAGTTTGATCTGTCTTAATTCTGCCCTTTATCCGAGTAGTCTTTTCTTGGCCAAATTGCCCGAAGCCTATGCTTTTTTGAATCCAATCGTAGATGTTATGCCAGTCATACCCCTGTTCTTTTTTCTTTTAGCCTTTGTTTGGCAAGCTGCTGTAAGTTTTCGATAAGATCTTTAATACTATCCTAGAAAATTCATATTTATTCGAGAAAAATTATAACAATTGATAAGATCAAATAAGTCTGACAGTATGAACCTTCGATTCAAACATTGAAATTCTCGGATAGCCACGAGACGCCCTATTTCCTGATTTTAATCCTTTTTACGGCGAAATACCTTATTAGCTTCGGGTCCCTTACAATATCTAATTTGGGTATGAAAGTGATTTGTGGTAATCAAAGACTCTTATTACAAATTTCAACTTCATTTGAATTTCTGAACATTCTTTTCTATTTCTAGAATTCTTTTCTTGGTGTCAAAATAGGATATGTGATATAAAAATGGAGGATCTATTGTCTTTTCTCGTTTTTCTTTTTCAAAAAATGATCTTGGAGGTTGTGTAATGCTTACTCTCAAACTTTTCGTTTATACAGTAGTAATATTCTTTGTTTCTCTCTTCATCTTTGGATTCCTATCCAATGATCCAGGACGTAATCCTGGACGTGAAGAATAATTTTTTTTGTTTTTATTGCTTGATTTTATAATTTTCTTAAGATTTTTTTTTAGCTATTCCACACATTTAACAAGGAAAAAATAAAAAGGGGTTTGCAAAATTTGAAAGAAAAAATGGAAACTCATCAACGGAAACGGAAAGAGAGGGATTCGAACCCTCGGTACGAATAACTCGTACAACGGATTAGCAATCCGCCGCTTTCGTCCACTCAGCCATCTCTCCCAATTGAAAAAGATAATTACTATGTTACATTACACATCAAGTAAGGATTAAAGAAAGTATTTCTTTCACATTCTTTATCGTTATTATATAATTAGCAATTCAATTTAGATGCTCGAAAGATCCAAATAGAAAGATAAATAAAGAACACCTTCTTTCTTTTATTTTGTTCGAAGTGCCTTTTGGGCCTGGCCCGGTCAATACCCAGCCAGGCCTTTTTTTGTTCCAACGAATTCCCTTTATTTATAGGCAACATACTATAATAGCCAATTTGGTATCTGTATAAGAATATCCGTTCTGGGGTTTACATATACCTATAATTTTTGTTATAATGGAAATTGAGAAGGATTTTGGATTAAAAAAATCAATTAAGTATGTATAAATTTTTGCTTATTCTTATGTCATTAGGCAAACCAAAATTGATATTCAAATCCAAGAATAATTCACGAATTGTCAGTCAATAAATAGTTAATGGTTCCCATAAATTTAGGCTTTTTGAGTGAAAATATACATTTGATTTTTCAATATCAAAGTGAGTGGAAGTTTGTGTGTTTTGAGATACTATACAATCAATCGAAGGGGCAGATCAAATACAATCAAAAGGGGAAAAACGGTTTCTTTTCTAATTTTTCTAAATTTAGAAAAAAGGATTCAAAAGGGATGCAAGTACAATAAACTCAAGTTTACTAATCCAACTCAAAAAGGGGGAATTTTTATCCTATTGTGTATCGTTTTGGCGGCATGGCCGAGTGGTAAGGCGGGGGACTGCAAATCCTTTTTCCCCAGTTCAAATCCGGGTGCCGCCTCATCAACAAACGAATCGAAATCTCTTATTCTGTTCCGCTATTTTTTTATGTTCTGGGGATTTTGTAAAAGATTGGAAATCTTTGAATCTAAAATTCAAAGAAAGATTATAATGGTCGAAGCAAGACTTCCAGATTCTCTTCTACTGCTAATGTAATGTCTATTGATTGGGTCTTGAATTACATTGGATAACCGGCCGAGAATTCCACTACTAGTTGGGAAAGTACTTTCTATACTGTAATCTACATATATAGACTCGCGAGAATCTCTGAGTGTTCAGGCATTCAATCACTATTAAATTGAGATTGGATAGAGAATTTACCTTTTATAGAAAATAAAAAAAAAGCCCAAAACAATTTTTACCCCTCGTCAAGAGTATAATATACTATATCCCAACTCCTTCAGAGAGACAATCGGGAAAGGGTACGGATTATAAATAATATAGGAATTTTTAAAATCCATTTATTTGATTGATTCATCAATAGTGTTCGCCCAGAATCCCTTTTTGACTCTGGACCATTCATTCTACTATTATTAGTGAGCAATAATGGAATAATTCTATCATAGAGATAAGGGACATAATTCACATGGATATAGTAAGTCTCGCTTGGGCTGCTTTAATGGTAGTCTTTACTTTTTCCCTTTCACTCGTAGTATGGGGAAGAAGTGGACTTTAGAAGCACTCCTAATTTAGTTGAGAAATGAAAAGGTATCAATTGTTTTATAGATCGTTCTGCAACGCATTCTTTATTTAAATTGAAATAATTTTCAAATAAAAATATCTTCATTTCGAAATTCCATTAGATTCTAGTGGAGAAATGTATTCTATAACAGTAAAACAATTATTTCAGATTCATTGGAAGTTTTCAGATTCATTGGAATTGGAATATAAATATATATAAATGTATGAAAGAAAAGATTGGGTCCTACGTCAATTCCAAATATGAATTAATAACTACATATATTGAATTGAAGATAGAAGCTAATATAGCATACCCTTTTTATTAGAAAGTCAAGTACAACTTTATACACTACTATAACACTAATAGAGAGTATGGTAAGTAAGAAATTTCTTTCTTACTTACCATACTCTCGGATCTCATAGAATATCGCCGATTATAGCCCCTTGATTTCAGCAAAAATAGAATACTTTTCTTTTGATTTCTTCAAAGAATTCAGAAGTCGAGTTTCATTTAAAGTAATTAATTAATTATTTTGACTTACTGTTTTTACGTAAATTATAAGTAGAAAAGCAGTAGGAACTAAAATGAACAGTGCAGTAGCAATAAATGCAAGAATATTTACTTCCATAATCTCATCGTTTTTTTTTTTATTTCACAATACAATAACTCGGGATTTAATCCCATAGAGATGATAAATCTTTCACCTGTCAATTCAATGAATGCATTACCTATCGACGATATTGAATCGGATCAATATCATGAATAACAATATCTGAGCTATTAAATTAATTAGTCGTGGAGAATTAATAGTATATAACATATGAAGATCTTTTATCCATACCGAATCCAAGATAGGATTCCCGGACCAATCAAAAATTCCTTTATTTATCCTTCTTTTCTGTTCTTTCTTTTCTATAACCTACCTTAGGTCTTCCTTGTAGAACCATCAAATGAAGTATAATCTAACCCGTCCGTTTCCATTAACTACAAAACCCCACCAACAAACAATACAAGCGAAGTGGAAAAAGACAGGAATTAGGTTTTAAATTTTAGTGATCCTCTTTTCTTTGGAAGACAAAACAAAGAAGTATGAGAAAGACGAGTCGCGGCAGAAAAGATGAAATATTCTGTCAACTTCACTATTTTAGTTATTTTCATTTTATTTTAGGGTGTGTTCTTTCTTCGAGAGAATCCTGAAAAAAAAAGAGGGAAACCCCTTCGGAATTCAATTATTCTCTCTGTCCCTTCATTTCACAGAAAATGGAGAGGCGAATTGATGTACTTATTGGATCCGTCGGGACTGACGGGGCTCGAACCCGTAACATCCGCCTTGACAGGGCGGTGCTCTAGCCTATTGAACTACAATCCCAGGGAAATAAGAAGAGATCTAGCAGAAAATTTAGATTCTTTTTTTTATTCTCTTGTCTTGTATCAGGTATTTCTTAAGAACAAGAGGGTTATACCATCTGATAGTAGATTGGCGAATTGTTGGGCCGAGCTGGATTTGAACCAGCGTAGACATATTGCCAACGAATTTACAGTCCGTCCCCATTAACCACTCGGGCATCGACCCAACGCCTAATTCGTTTTAGACGTTCCATAATCAACTTCCTTTCGTCTCCCAAGTAGACTTGACAAATACATATCACTTGAAATCAAATATAACATTTGATATAAAATAGAAAGTCTCTTCTGAGTAGACTAATAGAAGGACTTGACAAATACGGATCACTTGATAGAAAATCCCACTCCTATAGTCTTTAGTCTTGGTATACCCCCAGAGGGACTTGAACCCTCGTTTTCTCCGTGAAAGAGAGAGGTCGTAACCACTGGACCATAGGGGCCTATGCCACCTTCATTCATAAATAAACTAGAAATAGGTAATAAGACAAATCCCATAGGTAACTAAGGCCACCTTAACTTAATATAACTCAGGCCTAGAGCCGCCTTTAGGATTTAGGTGATGCATAGGATATAAATAAAAGGGAAAAACTCGTTAACTATTCTGAGGATTAATGGTAATCAAACTTTACCATTAAACTATACAATCTTGAAACTTGATTTCATTGGTCTTTCTCGTCTTTATCTTTCTGATTCCCAAAGGGTTATGCGTTGGATCCAAGATCCTTCACTCCGCAGTAGATTCAAGGTGGTTTACCAAACTATGATTTGTTCGGTCAAATTATATTGAGCCCTAAGTCATACTGTCAATTAACGACACGACAGGACAAGAGGGCAATAAAAGAAGAGAGAAGACGGAGATCTAGATTAGCTATACCCGCGTTAATAAATAAGTTAATAAATACAACATTCATACAGTTTTCTGGTATTCAATATTGAAGTAGATTAGAATATCTATGCCGTTATTATACATTATAATATAAGAAACTTAATAAGTTTTGATATTATAAATCCCAAAGCATTGTAAGCCTAAGTGGGAGAATTGGGTTTCTA